TTCTTTAGTTCAGTCAATTTATTGTGAAAGGTAAAAAGGGATAAAGAAACTTTGTGTTGATTGTCTTCTAAATGCAAATTTTCTTCTTCCGCATGTAGGAAGGGAATAAATAAATCAATTAAATTCCGGGAGGCTTCATAAAGTGCTTCTTTTGGAGTTAAACTTCCATTTGTCCATATTTCGAGAAAAAGTATTTCTTGGGTTTCATTCCCATTCCCATAAGAATGAATACTATGATTCACATTTCGAACGGGCATGAATAGAGCATCTATAGGATAACTTCCGTCTTGAAAGTTATTTAGTACTTTTATACGATATCCGCGATTTCTCTCGAGTTGTAATTCAATACACAAATCAATTGGTTCCATCAAGCTAGCTATATGCTGTGTATTGTCAATTATTTCTACATAAGGTGGCAAGATGATATCCTGAGCAGTTACACATTTAGGTCCCCTAACACAAATAGACGCCTCACAAGTTCCATATAGATTACTTCTCAATACAATTTCTTTCAAATTCATTAAAATTTCGTGTACTGATTCTTGAATACCTACTATAGTCGAGTATTCATGTGGTATTTTCTCAGATTTTGCACGTGTGATACATGTTCCTTCTATTTCTCCAAGCAAAGCTCTTCGCATCGCAATGCCTATTGTGTCAGCTTGACCTTTCATAAGTGGAGAGAGAATAAAGCGCCCATAATAAAGACATTTACTATCTGTTCTTGATTCAACACACTTCCACTGCAGTGTCCGAGTAGATACTCTTATTTTCTCTCGAACCATAGTAATATTATAAAAAATTGATCATATCTTGGAATCATTTATTTCTCTTGAAATATCTGCAATTCTTTTTTCTACACCCGTCTTTTTTTAGGAGGCCTACAGCCATTATGTGGCATAGGGGTTACGTCTCGTACGAAACTTAATAGTATACCACTTCGACGAATAGCTCGTAATGCTGCATCTCTTCCGAGACCAGGACCTTTTATCATGACTTCTGCTCGTTGCATACCTTGCTCTACCACATTACGAATAGCATTTCCTGCCGCGGTTTGAGCCGCAAACGGTGTCCCTCTTTTTGTACCTCTAAATCCACAAGTACCGGCGGAAGCCCAAGAAACCACCCGACCTCGTACATCTGTAACAGTCACAATGGTATTGTTGAAACTTGCTTGAACATGAATAACGCCCTTTGGTATTTTACGTGCACTCTTGCGCGAACTAATACGCCCATTTCTGCGTGAACCAATTTTTGGTATAGATTTTGCCATAGTTTATCATTTCATAAATATGAGTCAGAGATATATGGATATATCCATTTCATGTCAAAACAAATACTTCATTTTTTTATTTGTATATCAATCAAATCTTTTAGAAAGTTCTTTTTACTAGAATGGTTATCCTTGTCGTTGTTTATGTTTTGGGTTAAAACAAATTACTATAATTCGTCCCCGTCTGCGGATCAGTCGACATTTTTCACAAATTTTACGAACAGAGGCCCTTATTTTCATATTTGTCATTCCTTACTTAAATTTCGATTCTTGAAAGAAAATAAGTTTCTTGAAATTTTGAACCTCAAATTGTATTCTCATGGGAAGTAGTGTTGAAGTTGAAAAACCACTAGTCATTTGAATCCTTGTTGCGGAGTCTATAAATTATACGACCTCTGGTTGAATCATAACGGCTTACTTCAATCTTAACCCTATCTCCCGGTAGGACCCGTATAAAACTACGTCGTATCCTTCCTGAAACATAACCTAGAATCATATCTTGATTATCTAAACGAACCCAGAACATACCATTAGGAAGTGATTCAGTAATCAAGCCTTCATGAATCCATTTTTGTTCTTTCATTCCAGGTAAAACCCCCTTAAAGTATTAACTAATAGAGGAGTGATATTAGACAACCCGTCTTTTCTCTTTTTTTTTCACAAATAGGAAATTTTTAATCCAATTCAGATATCAGAAAGATTACCATATATAACATAAAATTTCTCCACCAATTCCTTCTAGTCGAGCCTCTCGATCTGTCATTATACCTCTCGAGGTAGAAAGAATTACAATTCCCATTCCGCCTAAAATTCTAGGAATTCGTTGATAGTTAGAATAGATTCGTAGACCAGGTCGGCTGACCCTTTTTAAATTTAAGGTATTTTTATATGGTCTTTTCCTATTTCTTCTATGTCGCAGAGTCAAAACCAAAAAATATTTGTTTTTTTCTTGATGTTTTCTCGCGTTTTCGATAAAGCCTTCTCGTAAAAGTATTTTTACAATGTTTTCGGTGATGTTAGTAGATGCTATTCGAACCGTTTCCCTTCTATTCATGTCAGCATTTCGTATAGAGGTTATTATATCAGCAATAGTGTCCTTACCCATGATGAACTAAAATCCGCGGTGTCTCCGAATTTTTATCTAAGCAACATGCTTTTTTTATTAGTTTATTATTTCTTTTTTTTTTTTTTATGACTTTTTTTATAATAAATTAAAAACGAAAGGTATATACGTGATACACAATCTATTATATTAAAATTAATAATTAATATTAATTCAAATATCCTACTTTTCGTCTTATAATACCTCGGGAGCTAATGAAACTATTTTAGTAAAGTTTTGTCTCAATTCCCGGGCAATCGCACCAAAAACTCGAGTTCCTTTTGGATTTCCTTCTTGATCAATGATAACCGCAGCATTGTCATCATATCGTATTATCATACCATTGTCTCGTTTGAGTTCTTTACAGGTACGTACAATTACAGCTCTGATCACTTCTGATCTTTCTAAGGGCGTATTGGGTATTGCTTCTTTGATCACAGCAACAATAACGTCACCAATACGAGCATATCGACGATTGCTAGCTCCTATGATTCGAATACACATCAATTCTCGAGCCCCGCTATTGTCTGCTACATTCAAATGGGTCTGAGGTTGAATCATATCATTTTTTTTTATCTGTTCTTTCAATGCAAAAATAAAATGCAAAGGGCGAAAAATAAAAAGAAATATTGTTTGTCCAAAACAAAAAAAAACCGAAGGTTTTTTTATCTCAAAGATCTATTTCTTTTGGTTCTATATTACCATCACTATCCTGAAATAATGAATTGAGTTCGTATAGGCATTTTAGATGCCGCTATTGAGATCGCCCTTCGGGCTATATTTTCTGCTACTCCGCTTATTTCATAAAGTATTCGACCTGGTTTGACAACAGCTACCCAATATTCGGGAGATCCTTTCCCTGAACCCATACGGGTTTCCGCGGGTCTTACTGTAACTGGTTTGTCTGGAAATATACGTACCCATATTTTTCCACCGCGGCGTGCATTTCGTGTCATTGCTCGCCGCCCCGCTTCTATTTGTCTCGACGTGATCCAAGCGGGTTCAAGTGCCTGAAGAGCATATCTTCCGAAACAAATATGATTCCCCCGATAAGATATTCCCTTCATTCTTCCTCTATGTTGTTTACGGAATCTGGTTCTTTTGGGGTTATAGTTGATGGTTTTTTCTTAATTCCATCTCTACTACAGAACCGGACGTGAGAGTTTCTTCTCATCCGGCTCCTCGCGAATTAAAAATTTGAATATTGAATTAAGGTATACATGTATACACTGAATCAATAGATTCTTTTGGATTCATCTAATTTTTTTATTTTTTTATAAAAATCTTTATTTTATTTTGTTTTTTAGTGTATTGGATTGCTCATATTTTATTTTAAAAATCCAATAAAAATTAAAAAATCCAATAAAAAAAAGGAATTTTCGCGGGCGAATATTTATATTTACTATTTCAATATCTATTTTAGCTGTAGGGTTAGTTTATCACTTTTCAGAATAGATGAATTGTTCTTTAGTTCGTTTCGCCATCCTTCCAAATGAATCAGCAGAATTCATTTTCAATTGAATCTTCTGTATTCACAGGTTCCATCGTTCCCATCGCTTCTTAATTAATGGTTAGGTCTGAATTATACAACGGAGCTCTTAATTAAATTTGTTTTTGAGCCAACCTTCTTAGTCTTTATTCGCTAGAGGCTCTTACTTTTTTATAAGAACAGATTCATATAATTATATCTGTATTGATGCTTTATTACATTGTCTTTTATGAAATGATTCAAAGACCTTACATATTGGAATCATATATCTTTGTATATATATATTTTCTTTCTCTCACCTTTCCATTTATCTGCATCCTTTTATATTTTGTATATTTAAATTTTGTTTTGTTTGACAATTCATTAGATCTATTGTTTATGCCAAATGCAAAAAATTTCAGTTGCTACAATGATAAGACAAAAATATCATATCTTGACTGCTTCTCTGGATCCAGATAATGTGATGCAATGAGTTGGTTATTAGTTCTATATTTATTAGTTCATATTTCATACTATAGGACTAGGGCTTTTTTTTAACAAAAACCAACGAGTCGCACACTAAGCATAGCAATTCTATCAAAGGGTCAAACGAATTTTATTTAACCTTATAGAATTAAAAAATAGAATTAAAAAATTGTTTTGATGGAAAAAAAAAATGAATTAAAAAGGTTGTCATTTTATGTTTCATCCTAAAATCGAAACATAAACACAGTTCAACTAAAGGATTATTATTCCTTGTCTATAAATATCCAAATTTTAATACCCAATACTCCATATATAGTTCGAACGGTATAGGCGCAATAATCAATTTTCGCGCGAATAGTTTGTAGGGGAACCCTACCCTCTCTTATCCACTCGATACGTGCAATTTCTTTTCCATCGATACGGCCCGCAATTTGTATTTGAATTCCTTTTGTATCAGCTTGTTCGGTTAATTCAATAGCCTTTTTCATTGCTTTTCGAAATGACACCCTATTCTTTAATTGTCCGGCTATAAATTCTGCAAGAATATTAGGATTTCCATAAGGTTTTGTAATTCTTGTAATAGCAATGTTGAGTTTTCGGTTTACACAATTCAATTCTTTTTGTACATTTATTTTTATGTCTTCGATCCCTCGTGATTTATTTTCTATTAA